CGTTGATACGCCCATTGTAAGTGATAGTAGTGACAGTTACATTTTCGAGTGCGTTTTTGATAAAGGTAGAATTAGTAGTGAAAGCGGTAGGTCCAGTATACAAACCCGCGCGAAGAGTAGTGATTTAACTCTAACAGAAAGCTCTAACGATCTCGATGCAACTAAAAAATACAAGCATTTGTGGGTTCAATGTGAAAATTGTTATGCATTAAATTATAAGAAATTTTTGAAATCAAAAATTTGTGACCAATGTGGATATCATTTTCAAATGAGTAGTTCAGAAAGAATCGAAGTTTTGATCGACCCCGGCACTTGGGATCCTATGGATGAAGACATGATCTCTCTGGATCCCATTGGATTTCCTTCGGCGAAGGAGCCTTATAAAGATCGTATTGATTTTTATCAAAAAAAGACAGGATTAACCGAGGCTGTTCAAATAGGCGTAGGTCAACTAAACGGTATTCCCGTAGCAATCGGAGTTATGGATTTTCAGTTTATGGGGGGTAGTATGGGATCCACAGTGGGGGAGAAAATCACCCGTTTGATTGAGTACGCTACCAATAAATTTCTACCTCTTATTATAATGTGTGCTTCGGGAGGGGCGCGCATGCAAGAAGGAAGTTTGAGCTTGATGCAAATGGTTAAAATATCATCTGCCTTATATAATTATCAAGCAAATAAAAAGTTATTATATGTATCAATCCTTACATCGCCTACTACTGGTGGGATAACCGCGAGTTTTGGTATGTTGGGAGATATCATTCAAATTCCTACATTGCATTTGCGGGTAAAAGAGTAATTGAACAAACATTGAATAAAACAGTACCCGAAGATTCACAAGCGGCTGAATATTTATTACATAAGGGCTTATTCGACCTAATCGTACCGCGTAATCTTTTAAAAAGCGTTCTGATTGAGTTATTAAAGTTCCACGCTTTCTTTCCTTTGAATTCCAATTCAATCAAGTAGAGTACACTAAGTTCAATTATTTTATTTGTGTGGATAGCTCTTTTTTACCTAGATTACTAATTAAGATTAAGAAGTCTCTATCATCATCAACAAGATAAAAGCGCTATTTTTTCCTTTAGACAAATAAAACGAATTTCGTCTTACGTATATAATTATAATCAATTATAAAAAAGATAGATATACAGTTTTGTATCTTTCTCCATCTCCCGAAAACCCCATTTCACTAAAAATAAAAATTCCGGTTGTGTCGCATTCTAACAAATCTTTCGAGAATTTGTAAGAAACCCTTTCTTTATTACTTTATATTATCAAATTAGAAGACAAGAATAAAACACAAAGAAATGAATAAAAATAATCAAGTTGATTATCATATATATCTTTCATGTAGATAGATGAATAAGTCCATTTATTGAATTCTACGTTCCTTGGACTTATTTCGACTTAGTGTATCACTTCGATTAGATATGTAGATACTTATATATCGATATATCGAATAAGAATTGTCAAATTGAATTAATTAATAATAACTACGAATTTCTAATAATTACAATTCTTAATTATAATCAATATAAAATATGATATTTAATAAAAAAAAAACAGGTGCAAATACAAATAGTAAATCGAGGTACCCATTTTATGACAACTTTTAATTTTCCCTCTATTTTTGTGCCTTTAGTAGGCCTAGTATTTCCGGCAATTGCAATGGCTTCCTTATTTCTTCATGTTCAAAAAAACAAGATTGTTTAGATCTGAGGGGCCCAACCTTATCCGTTTTTTTGGAAACTTATACTTGTAGCATAACACAGATATTTATTGTGGGAAATGAAATATGGTATAACATGTGATTTCCGCCGGACATAAAAGAAAAAGCTCTTATGCCGGCAGAAAATGATCTATGGGTAAATGAATTCTAGCTAGTTTTAAATAGATCAGGATCGCCCGACGCCGAAAATGTAAAGTTGGTGGATCTATATGTATATCAATAATGTATATTGGGATCCTACCAAGGGTATGGTATTATTTTAGATCTAACCAATTTGATGAATTACTCCTAAAGGTTCTCATCAAACTAGTGCTAGTTCATACCAAACTAGTGCTAGTTGATGAAAGTTTCTTCGGAAACAAAATAAAGTCAAGTCAAAATCATTTGGGGTATTCTCTCAATTCCAATAAAATGCAATCGGATCAAGTATGAGTTGGCGATCAGAACATATATGGATAGAACTTATAACGGGGTCTCGAAAACTAAGTAATTTTTGCTGGGCCCTTATCGTTTTTTTAGGTTCATTAGGATTCTTATTGGTTGGAACTTCCAGTTATCTTGGTAAAAATTTGATATCTTTTGTTCCGCCTCAGCAAATCATTTTTTTTCCGCAAGGGATCGTGATGTCTTTCTACGGGATCGCGGGTATCTTTATTAGTTCCTATTTGTGGTGCACCATTTCCTGGAATGTAGGTAGTGGTTATGATCGATTCGATAGAAGGGAAGGAAAGGTGTGTATTTTTCGTTGGGGATTTCCTGGAAAAAATCGTCGTATATTCCTCCGATTCCTTATAAAAGATATTCAATCCGTTAGAATAGAAGTTAAAGAGGGTATTTATGCCCGCCGTGTCCTTTATATGGACATCCGAGGCCGGGGGGCTATTCCGTTGACCCGTACTGATGAGAATTTGACTCCGCGAGAAATTGAAAAAAAAGCCGCGGAATTGGCCTATTTCTTGCGCGTACCAATTGAAGTCTTTTGAGAAAAAGAGCGGGGGTCTGAAAAATGAATGCTTTCTCGGCAGGAGGGAAAAAATGCAAGAATCCTATTTTTTCTATAACATAACTTAACTGAAGTTTCACTAGAACGTTCAGTCCAGCCAAAGTCGACGTATATAGAACAACCATAAAACAAAACCACTTTTTTGTGGTTTTTTATGCGTATCCAAATTCATGCAACTCAATTGAAACAAGTAAGAAATTGAACTACTAGATTCAATCCATTTCATATATCAAACGATTTCGAAAGAAAGGAATTGTGATTTTTTTTAAGTTCAATATTTGTTGGAAGTGATACTTTAGGTAAATCATATCTTGTCAATTTTGGTTTTGTCAACCGACCCTTTAGTTTATCCTTTCGTCAGTTTCTCCTTTCATTGGAATTTTTTCGAAATATTGGAGATTTTGATAGAAAGGGAGTTCTTTCGTCTCAAAATCTCAATAATATTCATTCCTTAAAGTTAAAGAAAGTACTTTTTAGGTCATTCATCAAAAGGAAACACTTGTTTGGAATTTGCTGAATTGAGATTTTTGGAAACACGATTTTGGATTATTTCTTTATTTTAATTCGAAGCCGAGTCTATTTATGTATTCTTTCTCGATTCAAACAAATAAAAATAAAATCGATTCATAGATTTGATACCTTGTCTAGAACTCATGTTTGAAAAAAAGACTCGATCACATAGAATCATGAAGTGAAGTGGGTTAATTAAAAATTCACAGGTGATAAATGGCAACAAAGAAAGCCTTCACTCCTCTTTTGTATTTTACATCTATAGTATTTTTACCTTGGTGGATTTCTCTCTTATTTACTAAAAGTATGGAATCTTGGGTTACTAATTGGTCGAATGTTGGTCAATCCGAAATTTTTTTGAATGATATTAAAGAAAAAAGTATTCTAGAAAAGTTCATAGAATTGGAGGAAATCCTCTTTTTGGAAGAAATGATCAAAGAATATTCGGAGACAGATCTACAAAAGCTTCCTATAGGAATCCACAAAGAAACGATTCAATTAATCAAGATACATAATGAAGGTCGTATCCATACGATTTTGCACTTCTCAACAAATATAATCTGTTTTATTATTCTAAGCGGCTATTCTATTTTAGGGAATGAAGAACTCGTTATTCTTAACTCTTGGGCTCAGGAATTCCTATCTAATTTAAGTGATACAGTCAAAGCTTTTTTGATTCTTTTATTAACCGATTTATGTATCGGATTTCATTCGCCCCACGGTTGGGAACTAATGATTGATTCGGTCTACAAAGATTTGGGGTTTATTCATAATGATCAAATTATATCTGGTCTTGTTTCCACCTTTCCTGTTATTCTCGATACTATTTTTAAATATTGGATTTTCCGTTATTTAAATCGCGTATCTCCCTCACTTGTAGTTATTTATCATTCAATGAATGATTGATAAACGATCTAGCGATATTAATCTAATCCAATTAGAATCTTTCTTACTTTGTAGTTCTACATAAACATTAAAAACTTCCTATTTGGAGGATTTTCAGCGTTTTTCATCCTATCGTATTCCCATAAAATGATTCCAGTAAAGTAAATAGCAGAATCGTGGATAGGGAACTATACTAGTGACCTACCCAATTTATTGTAGAAATTTTCGGATCAATGATTAGACCATGCAAACTAGAAATATTTTTTTTTGGATAAAGGAACAGATTACCCGATCTATTTCCGTATCGCTCGTGGTATATCTCATGACCCGGACATCCATTTCAAGTGCATATCCCATTTTTGCGCAGCAGGGTTATGAAAATCCACGAGAAGCGACTGGGCGTATTGTATGTGCCAATTGCCATTTGGCTAGTAAGCCCGTGGATATTGAGGTTCCACAAGCAGTACTTCCTGATACTGTATTTGAAGCAGTTGTTAGAATTCCTTATGATAAGCAAGTGAAACAAGTTCTTGCTAATGGTAAAAAGGGGGGTTTGAATGTGGGGGCTGTTCTTATTTTACCGGAGGGTTTTGAATTAGCCCCTTCCGATCGTATTTCTCCTGAGATGAAAGAAAAGATAGGCAATTTGTCTTTTCAGAGCTACCGCCCGAATAACAAAAATATTCTTGTGATAGGGCCTGTCCCCGGTCAGAAATATAGTGAAATCGCCTTTCCTATTCTTTCCCCCGACCCCACTACTAAGAAAGATGTTCACTTTTTAAAATATCCTATATACGTAGGTGGGAATAGGGGAAGGGGTCAGATTTATCCCGACGGAAGCAAGAGTAATAATACGGTTTATAATGCTAC